TAAGCAATATCAAGCAAGATCGAGATGAAGGTATTGGTAAGGTAGATGGAAGAAATGGCCCTTACGGGCTGGGCTTATGAGTGGAATTTCGAGTCCCATTCGGAGGATTTGGAGTCCTTTGCTTTGGAAACAAAAAAAAGGATGGGATTTTGAGTCCCATCCTTTTTTTTGTTTTGAGACACCAAGCAACCAACTACTAAGATTTCTGGTTCATCTCATTTACATTATCATTTCTTATAAAGATCGCGCTCATGTCTCAGTCGTCCTTTTTTGTTTTTTTTTTCTCTTTTATATTTGTAAGACTATTCCTTGAGTATTGGGTCTCGCTCCAATACTTTCGGATGTTAGGATTTTCCGTCCCAGTCTTGGTTTGGAAAGACAAAGAAGAAGAGGTGGGACTTACCGCCTCACATATCTCTGCAATGGGACCCACTCGTCTCTCGAGTAGAGAGAGACATTTCCAGTGTCTCTTCACTCGAGGAGACAGGCATGGAAGTCGACCAATGGTTAGAAGCAAGAAGTCGAGAGACTTCTCTCATAAATGAGAGACCTCTGTACGCCTCGCGTAGGATTTTGAACCTACGTACTATGCGATACTAGATTTTGAGTCTAGTATGTCTATCCTTTCTTCGAAAGCAGGGAGAAATGGTGTAGCTACGCTCACCAACATAACTCCATTTTATGAAGAATTTCTATGCCTGTCAACTGCTGAACCGAATTTTCATCTCTTTTTTACCAAATTTACTAACTGGGAGACTCCACTCAGGTCAGGTTTAGATGAAGTACCTGGCTGGACCTTCTTCATTACTCATTGCTTCTTCATGGAGTGGTAAGGTTCCACTTCATACTGACGACGGCCGAGGGTTCGAATCTACTCTTGCCCGCAATCAATCATCCTAAAGGGGTGGTTGATTGCCTCTTCCTACATAGAGTCTCTTTTTCGGCATCAATAAAATAATACCATACGAAGAGGCAAGAAAGATAGGCATTCTCTTTCCGCCTAAATATTTGGATGTAGCAGCATGGGTTGTTACTGCCCAACCCCAGCTGTGCGTCGCGCGAAAATACTTATATCTCCCCCGTAGTAGACGGGTGATCATTTTCCCAGCAAGTGATTCCGGGTGCGAAAAGACAAATACAAGCTAGATAGGAAAATGTCAAGATCAATTACCGAAGAAGATAGAACTATTTCGTAAGTTGCAGAGACAGACTAGTTGGGGCAGCAGAACCGGCTTCTAGTAAAAATCATTCGAAAGAAAAAGAGTTCGCATCACAAGAAGTGAGTCTAGAATAAAGTATTCCGTGTGATCCCGATAATGGGATCTATCAATATACCCGATAGGATTGATGCTAGTGCACGAATGATCATAGCTATTTCAACAGAACTTTTTGAGATTGAAATTGATGGAGAAACTAATGAATTTCGTATATAAGTTGTGGATGCATCGCTCCTACCATTCTTCCCGGTGAACATTAATTTAATTATTTTAAGATAATAATAGATAGAAATGACACTTGCGACGAGCGCTACCAGAACTGATGGGTACGAACCAGCTTTCCATCCATGCCAGAAGAGATAGAGTTTACCAAAAAAACCGGATGGTGGAGGGATACCCCCTAGGGATGGTGAACGTAAAACCGGAGAGAATGTTAGAACAGGATCCTCCGTATATAATCCCGCGTAATCCCTAATATTATCAGTTCCGGTTCGTAAACCAAATGAGGTGATACGAGCAAAAGTTCCCAGATTCATGAGTATATAAATAAACGTATAAGTTATCATACTTGCGTAACCGTTCTCCGGGTCTGCAGCAAGTACTCCAATCATAATATATCCAATTTGGCTTATAGAGGGATAAGCTAGCATACGTTTCATGCTTATTTGAGTAACGGCAATTAGATTTCCTAATATCATGCTAAAAGTAGCTAATAATCCTACCACGATATGCCACTCATTAGATAAATGTGGAAAAATTAGACCGAAGAGTCGCGTAAATAAAGCTGGAGCTGCTACTTTAGAGGTAACAGAGAAAAAAGCAACGACTGGTATAGGAGAGTCAGAGTCGAAAAGAAGATTTCCGATCTTTCCGCTCATTCGGAACCGTGCATGAAATTCTTACTTCACACGGCTCTTGGTTCGTAAGAGATTCACAACCGATATTGCTCCCAGAACCTTCCTCGTGTATGTTTCAAACCCATTCTTCCTTGAAGAATTTATAATCATTCAATATGAAAACTAATTGTTAACTTCTCGAGGAATCCCTCATCATTTGGTTAGATTACCCACCAGCAATTTCGTATCGAATTCTTTCTTGCTTGTTTGTACTTCTTCATTTTTCACCGGAATCCTTTCAACAACTAAAACTACTTGTTGAATTGGTAGGCACACACGCCGGGCGGGAGAGACAAATTGCGACTTTTTTCGTTCCTTGACGAG